CTATAAAGTCAATGGGCTGATTTAAGGATTTATTGATATAGATTCTTCTTGTTTGCAACCATAGGTAAAAATGACATTGCCAGAAATTGACAAAGTAATATTTAAATTTAGTCATCAGAAGAAATGTCCCTCTTGAAGCCAGAATCCATTTTCCTTGATACCTAATATAATGTATAAAAGGATCCTTGAAGAACTGTAGGATAACCCTACAATGTTTAGTAAATACTTTTAAAAAATGTTCTAACTTTAAGTAGAAATAGACTCTTGCAAGAAAGGCTCCGTACGATGTTGATCGTAAATGAGAGGACCGGTTGCGGAGAAAAACGAAGATGGATTCGCATTCACACACATAGGAATTATATAGGAACAATAAGAATCTTTGATTCTTTTTTTTTGAGAAATTAGAAACCGATCCCTTTAGAGTAATACCATTATTACAATACTCATAAAGCAATAATTGCAATAAATGCAAACAGGAGATATCTTTTACGCAGTAACGAATAGTTTGAACCAAGATTTTCGGATGCACAGGGTGAGGTATCAATATGTCTAACACATGGTTTAAACGTGAAAATTTGTCTTCTAAAAAAGGAAATATTGAATGAATTGATTGTAAATTTTTATATTGTTTTCGTTCTTTTCCTTTTAGGGAAGACATTACTCGCATAGAAACCGGAATTTCCGCAATAACTGCAAATACCTCTGAGATCCGTTGAGAATACAAATTTTTGTTGGGCACAAAAAATGCATTTTTGTTAGAATGATTAAGAGAAAGAATCACAAAATTCTGTTGATACATTCGAATAACCAAACGTTTTACAACTAGTAAACTGTATTTTGTGTCATAACCTTTTTTTTTTGACAACAAAATGGACCTATTGAAACCTAAATCCTGATTATGTACAAGTGCATAAATAGATTCCTGCAAGATAAGTGGATATAAAAAATCGTCTTGCCACGATCTATCTAGTTCTAAATATCCTTGGAATTCCTCCATTTAAAATGAGACCGAAAACAAAAAATATAGGGTTTCTTGGGTTAGAAAATGATACATAGTGCGATACAGTCAAAACAAGGTATTCTAGGACAAAATAATAGATAGATACCTCGAAAACAGGTAAAATCATCAACGGACTCTCTATCTTTTTCCATCTAATTAATGGCTTTCTTTCCTCTCTTATATAATTATAAGCTAAGAAGAAATTTAGAAATCCTTTATTTTTTCAACCTAATCGCTCTTTTGATTTTGGAAAAAAAGTATCTTTATCAATATACCGGTTCTTCTACACATTTATTTCCATTTGATTTTCTAACGAAAAATGGCTAATAGTTAGGATTCACTAAAAAATAGGTAATCCACTCCGGGAAAAACCTTTCCCGCATGAGTCACTAATCGATTTTAACATTTAATTAGGTTAGGGCGAGTAATCGTTCCAATTAAGAACATAAGCTCGTTGCTTTTTATTTTCCTACAATTAGAGCCATAAGGCTCGATCCATGTATTCAATCGACCCAACGTCGAATGGGTTTCGTTCGAAGCAGTCACCCAAAGTTTTTGTACCAATCTACTATAATAAGAACGACCTTTTTTCAAAATTCTCCGTTGATACGACATGCTCTTTTTTCCATTCATTCCTTTCAGGATCAGTCGTGGTCTTACAAACTCTACCGATGGTGTGAACGAATCCCTTGCTTCATCCAAATGTGTAAAAGACCCTAGCCGCACTTAAAAGCCGAGTACTCTACCGTTGAGTTAGCAACCCCAAAAGAGTATAAAATACAATCGAGATCAAAAAAAAAAGAAAGTTTTCTAAGAAAAAACCGATCAACTGACAATCCAAGTAACAATAAATTAAAAAATAAAAAAATTCTAGACCACTTCTTAGATATTCTTATCGTTATATCTATTTTCTATGTTCGTTCTTTATCTTTTCAGCTATTCTTTTTTGTATTATTATCTATCCATTTCCAAATTGAGATGAATTTGTTTTTGTATGTAGGACAAAAAAATCGCGAAAAAAAGCACCCATTTACACTTGAATTATATTTGTTCACTACACTCTTGTCAATATGTATCTTAAAAAAAAAGAAAGAACTTGTGTTGGATTGGCACTATCTAAATAAGGTCCAGGGTTAGAAAGGAATGTAGATAAAAATAAAAAAGAAATAGAAAAAATAGGAATAACTATATAAAAAATAATTCATTCTTTTTTTAGTATAGTTCCAAGGAAAATCCCCCAACTGAACTAAATGTTAGAATTTTCTATTACTAGATACAACTCCTACCATTGGTTACTTAGTCAATCTAACTTTCTGCATTTGTTCGTTTGATCTTTTTTCTAGACATCTTATAGCAAAAAAATCTCTTTTGATCATTGATTAGAAGACGCAGTCTCTTCGAGGAACAGTGCAAAATCGATATGAATAGAGCAAACAAAGGGTGGGAATAAAAAAGAAAGGATTCGATCAAACTATATACGAATCCTCTTTCTTGTTGTATTTAATTAAGTGAATTTTGTTTCAGTCGGGCGAAGTTCTTTAAAAACCTCTGCCTTCTTTAAAATATCATAAACAGTTCCAGTAGGTTGAGCGCCTCTTTCAAGAAAATATATAATAGCGGGAACATTTAAATAAGTTTTATTTTTTATTGGATCATAAAAACCAACTTTCCGAAGATCTCTTCCTTCTCTTCGGGACCGAACATCAATTGCAACAATTCGATAGACGGCTCATTGGGATAGATTATATGAACAATACCCCCCCTAGAAACGTATAAGAAGTTTTCTCCTCGTACGGCTCAAGAAAAATGCTTTTTTCTTCGTACTTTTTTCACATTATTATATATATATTATATAATTTATATAATTCGAATGACAAATAGATCCACAAAATCATAAAAGAAATTAGACTAAGAATTAAGTCCCCTTTTGCTCTTATTCTTCTTTCCGGAAAAAGCATTTGCACTCATAACTCAAGTTGAATACCTCTCAAATAGCTCAAAAGAAACATTTCATTTATTGAGTGGTCTCTAACCCCCCTTTGTTTGGCTTATTTAAACCTCTATTGGAATTCTTCATTCTAATCCCAGTTGTTGATACAATGGATAATGAAAAGGGCCTTTTCTTGTTTCGGAATCTCTTTGCTTTGAATCATTAGGTTTATACATTCCTTCGTTGAGCTTTAATCCTTTCAAAATGGCAGCAACATACCCTTTTTGTGATTGTTTATCAAAGAAAAGAATCATACAAATACTTGATTCTCTCACAATATACTTTGTTCTAGAAAAAGGTTTAGCAATTCCAAATAATTTTCTCAGAAACTTGGTGGGATTGCATCTTTTTCTGCCAAAAATATACTTACGAAGTTGTTCAAATTTATTGATGGATACTAACCCTAGATTCTTGCTCTTAAGAAATGACTCAATACTTTCTACTCGAGCTCCATCATGTACTAGTTTAAATTAACGACAACACAATAAAAGTGTGGGTTCTAGTCTAACAGAACAGGGGATGTCGAGTCAAGAGCAACCTTTTTTATAAAAAATGATGGATATACAACTCCATACCAGATCATGTCCTTCAAGTCGCACGTTGCGTTCTACCACATCGTTTCAAACGAAGTTTTACCATAACATCCCTCCAATTTTGAGCCGGTATGCAATTGATTCAATTATGGAATCATGAATAGTCATTGGTTTAGTCGGCACATCGAAATCCATACTTTTTTGTATATTAATAATATACAATAAAAAGCCAAAAAGAAGTCTCGTTTTTCTCGAACTCAGCATTAATGCTAAAAAAAAACGGATAAGAAAAGCATTCTATCTAGATAAAACTACACTTTTTTACAAACAGTCCCTTGGTCAAAGTAAAAAAAATTAGGACCGAATCCAGATGCTCTGGGACGGAAGGATTCGAACCTCCGAATAGCGGGACCAAAACCCGTTGCCTTACCACTTGGCCACGCCCCACTCAAATTTATAATCTAGACTAATATTGTTATTGATTGTTCGTCAATTCTAGTCAAAATATCTATAAGATCTGGTCGATTGTTATTAGGATGTTCACACGTGTAGATATAGAATGAAACAAAATTTCTTGATCATTACATATAATTTAATTAAGATAATGTATGAAAGTATGATTTCTTCTATTCTCTTTTGATTCGAGAATGGAAAAGTTTTTGATTGAGTAAGTTTAAAATCAATAAAAGAAAGGGTTTTTTCTATCCTTTGCTTTCTTTATTTTTAGCTTATCTTATATCAATAACTAAAAAAAAATGCAATAATCTTCAAGAAAAAAGATGTCTGCTATGCTTAATTTATTTAGTTTGATCTGTATTTGTCTTAATTCTGTCCTTTCTTCGAGTATTTTTTTATTCGCCAAATTGCCCGAGGCTTATGCATTTTTGAGTCCAATCGTCGATTTTATGCCAGTCATACCTTTACTCTTTTTTCTACTAGCCTTTGTTTGGCAAGCTGCTGTAAGTTTTCGATGAGATTCAAAATATTGTCCTATCGTATAAACTCGCGATTTAATTTTCAACTATAAAAAGTCTTGGATAGCCTCGAAAAATGGGAATCAATTACTTTCTCGTTCTAACAAGAATTTCCGTGAAAGACCCTGTGAGGTTTTCCACAAAAATTGTGGGCAGGAAAGCCCTTTTTTATATTTGATACAAATCCTAATACTTAACAAAACAAATGAATTAATTTTTTTTTTCGAGTTACAGAAACTACTCAAATTCTCGATGTCAAAGTAAAAAAAATTATATATGGGGGAACCTATTCTCTTTTTTCCACAAAAAGATCTTGGAGATTGTGTAATGCTTACTCTCAAACTCTTCGTTTACACAGTAGTGATATTCTTTGTTTCTCTCTTCATTTTCGGATTTCTATCTAATGACCCAGGACGTAATCCTGGGCGCGAAGAATAAAAGAAGAGTTTCTTTTTATTCATAAAAAAATTAGAAAGATAAATAAAAAAGATAAATAAAATAGT